TTTCTATCGATCAGATATCATCCAAATCCCTTCTATACTAGTAGAACTTTATTCTATTTATTTTAGTGTCTCATCAATTCAAATTGGTTTCTAAGTTCATGGAAGAAGTTTCATTTGCTCAATGACTTCTATTTCTTTTTTGTTTTACCACGACTTAATAGAAATACAAAACGAGTTCTGATAACCCCGGAAAAATTATAAACTACGAATAGGAATCTTTGATGAATGGAATTAAGAACCCTTATTATTTCGACACCCGAAAGGGAATTTCCCACATCCCTTTAGGGTGTCGAAGACGAGTACGACGAACAATCCCCTTTAGAATCCCCGGTTCCCCTTCATTTATCCTTCCTTTCTTTTCTTTACATTCTATATTCTCCGCGTCCTTATCTTATGTTTAGCTTCTAGGTCTAGTCGAATTCGATTCTATTCTAATAGAATCGAAAACTATTGACACATTCTATGATATTTTAATCTGGTAATAGTGACATTCTCCAATTTGTGTTGAAAAAACAAATAAGGGGGAAAGTCAAATAGCCTTCTTCACAATATATATACTGTGCTTTAGGAGTGCAGTACAAGAAATTCCCGACATCCGGGAGAAAAAGAATATAAATAAGAAAAAGACTTTTCGTAAGTTTTTTGCTCCTACATAACATAATTGCCAAGAAAAATTGGGTTCTTTTTACAAACTTGATGTTGAGAAATCGCGGATCTAGAAATTCATTTCGGACAATTGAACCTTCTCAAACTGTTTCTTTTTAAGAACCAAAAAGATTTGTGCCAAAACAACAGATGCCAAAAAGAACAAAAGGCCTTGGACACGTAATGGATCTTGAAGTACTATTTCTGCATCTGCCTGACCAAACCCGCCTACATTAGGATTACTTGTTAATGGTTGATCAAGTTTGATAAGTTGGCCCTCTGAAACACGAAGTTCCGGTCCTGGAGGGATAATATCAACCACTTCACGTCCATTCGATGCATCCGTTATGGTTATTTCGTATCCCCCTTTTTCTTTTCGTATGATTTTACTCACTATACCCGCAGCTGTAGCATTATAAACCGTATTATTACTTTTGTTCCCGTCGGGATAAATCTGACCCCTTCCCCTGTTCCCACCTACGTATATTGGATATTTTAAGAAGTGAGCATCTTTATTAGTCGCGGGGTTCGGGGAAAGAATAGGAAAAGTGATTTCACTATATTTCTGACCAGGAACTGGACCTATCACAAGAATATTTTTTTTGGTGGGTCGGTAGGTCTGAAAAGACAGCTTGCCTATCTTTTCTTTCATTTCGGGCGAAATACGCTCGGGGGGGGCTAATTCAAACCCCTCTGGTAAAATAAGAACGGCCCCCACATTCAAAGCCCCCTTTTTACCATTAGCAAGAACTTGTTTCAGTTGCATATCATAAGGAATTCTAACAACTGCTTCAAATACAGTATCTGGGAGTACCGCCTGTGGAACCTCAATATCCACGGGCTTATTAGCTAAATGGCAATTGGCGCATACAATACGACCAGTTGCTTCTCGTGGATTTTCAAAACCCTGCTGCGCAAAAATGGGATATGCATTTGAAATTGATGCCCGAGTTATTATATATATCATGAGGGATACGGAAATGAATCGAGTAATCTGCCCCTTTAACGAAGAAAAGGTATTTCTAATTTGCATGGCCCAATCGTTGATCCCGAAAATTTCTACAATAAAATTTGGTAGGTCACTAATATAGTTCCCTATCCGCGATTCTGCTATTTCCTGAAATCATTTTACTGGAATATAGGATTCCTGGAATCTGGGAGGGATCCTCTGGATGGGTAGAAAAAGTAAGGTAAGTACGGCTTTGAATGCTTTGCTTATGTACAAAATATTCGAATTGGATCATTAAATCGCTTTTCACTCAGTCATTGAATGATAAATCACTACAAGTGACGGAGAGAGGCGATTTAAATAAGAAAAAAGCCAATATTTAAAAAATGTATCTAGAACGACTGGAAAGGTGGAAACAAGAACAGATAGAATAATATCATTATCATTATGAGCAAACCCAAAGTCGTTGTAGACATAGCCAATCAGTAGTTCCCAACCGCGGGGCGAATGGAATCCGATACATAAATCAGTTACGAAAAGAATCAAAAAGGCTTTTATTGTGTCGCTTAAATTATATAGGAATTCTTGAACCCAAGAGTTAAGAATCAAAAGTTCTTCATTACACAGAATAGAATAACCACTTAGAATAACGAAGCAGATTGTATTTGTCGAGAAGTGGAAAATCGTATGGATATGATCCTCATCGTGTATCTTGATTAATTGGATTGTTTCTTTCTGGAGCCCTATACGAAGCTTTTCTAGACGTCTTTCCGGAAATTCCTTTATCATTTCGTCCAAGAGGAATAATTCCTCTAATTCTATGAATTTTTCTAGAATAGCATTTTCTTGAATATCATTCAAAAAGGTTTCAGATTGACTAGTATTCCACCAATTAGCAACCCAAGATTCCAGACTTTTATGAAATGAGAGGGGGATCCACCAGGGCAAAAATACTACAAATACTATAGATGAAAGATATTTAAGAGGAATGGATGCGTTCTTTTTTGTCATTTTTTCATCTGTGAATTGTTAATGAACCTACCTCATTTGTTGATTCTATGCAATCTACTATTTCTATCAAGCAGGAGTTCGATTACAAGGTATCGCGCCTATTAATCGAGTCTCTTTTTTTTTTAGTTGTGAGTCGGCGGTTAGTCCTTGAACCGAGTGTAGAAAAAATACAGAAATCGAAGAAGAATCCACCGCGAATTCTTGCTTCAATTTCCAATTCGAAATTGAATTTGAAGCAAGAAATAATAAAAAAAATATTGTTTCCAGATATCTCAATTGATCAAATATTCGAAGCGATCCCCCCTTCCGATGAATGCCCGAAAGATTCAAATTAAAATAATGAATATTAGTTGCATTTCGAAATGAAAGAACTTACTTTGTATTAAAAATGAAACTTTCGAATATCGAATTTTTCGAAAAAAAAAAAGACAGAAAAGTCCTCATTTTACGAGATCCAATTCTTTGTTCCGTAGGAAAGACAAAAGAAAGCATAAAAGAAAAGGGTCGGTTGACAAAAGCAAATTGAGATAATTTACAAGATATGATCTACCCATATCTAACTATCAATTCCAACTATTGAAAATAAAAATAGAAATTTTTGATTCCGAACTGTTTTGATATACGCGATGAATCCATTATTTCTATTTCTTACTTCTTTTGTTACTGAATTGAGTTGAGTGGGGATTTCCATACGCAAAAAACCATTTTTTCGTAGACAAAAAGGGTTTAGGTTTAGATTATGGCTGTTCCGTACACGTTTGCTTTGGTCCAACTGGTCGTTCTGAAGAAACTTCAATCAAGTACGTTTTACTATAGAAAAAGGGATTAGAAAAAGGGATTCTTGGGGGTTTCCCCCTGCTGAGAAAGCATTTATCCTTCAGTTCATTTTTCCAAATCCTTCAATTGGTACACGCAAGAAATAGGCTAATTCCGCAGCCTTTTGCTCAATTTCTCGCGGAGTCAAATTCTCATCAGTACGATTCAAGGGAATGGACCCCAAGCCTCTGCTTTCTATATAAAGGACACGACGAGCATAAATACCCTCTTTAACTTCTATTCTGATGGACTGAATATCTTTCATAAGGAATCGTAGAAAGATACGGCGATTTTTTCCAGGAAATCCCCAACGAAAAATACACACTCTTCCCTCTTTTGTATCAAATCGATCATAACCGCTACCTACATTCCATGTAATTGTGCACCACAAATAGGAACTAATAAAGAGACCCGCGATCCCGTAGAAAGACATCACGATCCCTTGTGGAAAAAAATTGATTTGCTGCGACGGAAATAAAGATAGCAAATTCCTATCAAGATAACTCGAAATTCCAACCACTAAGAACCCTAATGAGCCTAAAAAAAGGATAAAGGCCCAGCAGAAATTGCTTGGTTTGCGAGAGCCCGCTATAAATTCTATCAATATAGATTCTGATCGCCAACTCATACATACTAGCTCCAGTTGCATTTTATTAGAATTGGGGAAATAACCAAAACAAAATCACTTTTAGTTTACTTTTTGTGTTTCCGAAGTAACTCTCATCAACTAGTACTATTTTGATGTGAACTCTTAGCAGTAATTCATCGAATTGGTGAGGTATAATAAAATAATAGCATCCCCTTCATATGAGTCCCTGTAGATCGGTACATACATATAGATACATTGACTTTCATTGCAGACATGAGTTCGGATCACAGCCTGTTGTTCAAAATAGATAGAATTTATTTACCTATATATCATGTTTACACATGCATAAGAGCTCTTTCGTTTAGGTTCGTAGAAAGTCGCTCCTTAGTCTTATACACTATTCTACTAAATGGATATCCGTCATCGCTAAGGCTTGAAAAAAAAAACTAGATGAGATTTGACCTTGATCCGATCGGATTTAAAAAATCTTATTTTTTTCAAGATAAAGAAATAACGAAGCCATTGCCATTGCCGGAAATACTAGGCCCACTAAAGGCACAAAAATGGAGGGAAAGCTGTTGAAAATTGTCATAGAAAGGGTACCTCGATTTACTATTTGTACCTGTTATTGGTATAAAGATATCCTATAATAATTCGAATTCATATTCGAATTATTATCATATTCTAATTCGTAGATAAATGTATATTAAGTATACTTATATAATTGTATATTAAGTATACTTATATAATTGTATATTAAGTATACTTATATAATTGTATATTAAGTATACTAAGTATACTAAATGAGTATAGATACTAAGCGCAAGGAATGTAGAATTAAATAACCGGGCCTATTCATCTTTCTACATGAAATCCATGTATGATAATCCATTTTCGGTATTATTATTACTTATTTTTCTTCTTCTGTTGTTCTTAGCTTCGGATTTTTTTTATATATCTAATTTCTTTTTGTATTAAAAAAGAAAAGAATTTCTTAAAAATTCCCGAGGGGTTCGTTAGAATCCGATCCAACAGCAGGGATTCCTAGTAAAATTGTCCTTGTTAGGAGATATAGAAAGACGTAAGAGTTTAGATTTTCTCTATTTGAATTATATATACATACGCAAGAGGGGAACATGAAATTCATTTGATTTGCCCTGCCCCCTAATTAATTCTAAGGAAGAATGCTTTTTTTATGTTGTTTTGTTGAGAGAGGTTTACTGATTACTAATCCGTCATATCGGTAAAATGATTATCCGCATGATTCTTTCTACAACGAAATCTTATGTCACCAAAGAAAAATCCATTCTTCGGATTTTATTTGATTTTGATTCGGATAAACTAACTAACTAATTGTTAATTGTTCGCCACAAAAAAAAAATTCACTTAAGAACTCTTCTGAAGTTTATTTTGATAAGAACTCTTCTGAAGTTTATTTTGATAAGAACTCTACTGAAGTTTATTTTGATAAGAACTCTACTGAAGTTTATTTTGATAAGAACTCTACTGAAGTTTATTTTGATAAGAACTCTACTGAAGTTTATTTTGATAAGAACTCTACTGAAGTTTATTTTGATAAGAACTCTACTGAAGTTTATTTTAATTCAAAGGAAAACTGCCGTGGAACAGAAATAACTCGCTCAGAACACCTTTTAAAGGATTACGTGGTACGATTGGATCGAATAAGCCCTTATGGAATAAATATTCAGCCACTTGTGAACCTTCAGGTACTGTTTTATTCAATGTTTGTTCAATTACTCTTTTACCTGCAAATGCAATATAGGCATTAGGTTCAGCAATAATGATATCCCCCAACATACCAAAACTAGCTGTCACTCCACCAGTAGTAGGAGATGTAAGAATTGATACATAGAATAACTTTTTATTTGATTGATAATCATATAAAGCAGAAGATATTTTAGCCATTTGCATCAAGCTCAAACTTCCTTCTTGCATACGGGCTCCCCCAGAAGCACACACTAGAAGAAGAGGTAAAAATTTATTGGCAGCATACTCGATCAAACGGGTTATTTTCTCGCCTACTACGGATCCCATACTACCCCCCATAAACTGAAAATCCATAACCCCAATTGCGATGGGAATCCCGTTTAGTTGCCCTGTACCTGTTTGAACAGCCTCCGTTAATCCTGTCTTTCTTTGATAAGAATCAATACGATTTTTATAAGGTTCCTCTTCGGAATGAAATTCAATAGGATCTATAGAGACCATGTCGTCATCCATCGGATCCCAAGTATCTGGATCAACCAAAAGGTCGATTCTATCCGAGCTACTCATTTTCAAATGATATCCACATTGTTCACAAATATACATTTTTGACTTAAGAAATTTCTTATAATTTAAGCCATAACAATTTTCGCATTGAACCCATAAATGCCTGTATTTTTGAGTTACATCGAGATCATTAGAACTTTCGCTTATAGAACTTTCGCTTATAGTTAAATCACTACCATCCGTGCTACTTTGTATATTGGAATTCTCGCTTTCACTACTATTTTCACTTTCACTACAAATGAAATTATAAATGTAACTGGCACTATAATTGTCACTACTACTAAAAATGTGACTATCAATACAGATTTGAGAATGAAGATAAGAGTCAAGGCAATTATGAATGTGATTATTCCAACTCGATTTAGTATCATACATGTAACGATCGGAGTCGGGATGATCACTTTTAGATCCATTATTCCTAGAACTAGAATTACGAAAGCTATAAAAAGAACTTTCTAGTTCATTCAGAAAAGAATGATCATTGTCTAGTTCAAAAATTTGATTTTCAATATCAAAATAGATGGAATAACTGTCCCTATTACTATCCTTAACAAAAAAAGTGTCGTCCGAGATTAAATTATGAATGTCCCTGACACCAGCTAATTTGCTGTAACTTGAACTGTCACTATCGGTCGAACTATGAATGTTTTTATCCTTATCATTTCTAATCAGGTCCTCGCTTACACTGGTATTTTTAATAGGACCAAGACTCTCCATCGATTTACTTAACCAACACCTGTATTCTAATTCCTCCTTACCCTTAGATAACAGCGAATTGAACCACCATTTTTTCATAGAGCTCCCTTGTCCCTATTTACATGAAAATACAATAGATGAATAGTCAATTGAAAGAAATCATTCTTTTTTGTCAGACCCCGGAGTACCACTTCTCTATATACGACCTTTTTCAATTCGAAATAACGGTGGCTCTCGTATTGTGTAAAATTCGTATTGAAAAAAGAAATATTTGTTCTCTCCTATAAATGAACTTTTTTCGTAAAATCTCGTCTACTAATAGAATAAGTTTATATTCCAACACGGAACGAAACGGACAATATACAGGATGGGTAGCAGAAGTTATGATACTTGGGACGAAACTGCGGGATATAAAAGAATACACCGATCCTAAGAGTCCCTAGGATTAATTATTAATTGCGGACCAAACGCAATAATAGAAGGAGTTGCGTTTGGTCTTATA